ACTCACCGGTATTTGAGCAATTCTTCCTGTTGCTTTTACAGAGCTTCCCTCTTGTATCATCAAACCATCACCCATTAATACAACACCAACATTATTTGATTCCAAATTCAGAGCAATGCCTATTGTACCCTCTTCAAATTCTACTAATTCACCTGCCATTACTTCATCAAGACCATAAATACGAGCAATGCCGTCGCCTACTTGAAGTACAGTACCAGTATTTACAATCTTCACTTCCCTATTATATTGCTCAATACGTTCACGGATAATATTACTAATCTCGTCGGCTCGAATGGTTACCATGATCTTAATTTTTTTTGGGGGGGGAAATAATGCCTACAGTAGAAAGACTAATCAGTTATTTCTTTCATCGAGCCAAACATGCCAATATTAGCACTGATGGTACGTAAATGTAACTCGTTGGTCAAACAACTATTTAAAGTCCCTATAGCCCCTTGTAAGGCTTGTTGGAAAACACGTTGTCGAACTTGATTGATCGCTCTTTGCTCTTCAAAACGAATGGTTTCATTTTTGTAATTCTCTAATTGTTCCAAAGTCTTATAAGTTGAATTAATCAAATTGAATTTTTCTCGTTCTATCTCCGAGTATCCGCTCGCTCGAAACTGATCTGCTTCTATTTCCACTTTCCGTAAGCGCGCCCGGGCTTTTTCTAGCTGTTCAATGGCTCCCCCGCGTAGTTCTTCTGAATTTCGAATAGTATTCAAAATCCTTTGTTTTCGATTATCTAATAAATCACTTAATGAAAGTAGATTATCTTTCCATTCATTGCAAAACTTCTATGATCCCTTCCCGAACCAAACATGAATCTTTCAATTCATTTGGCTCTCACGCTCAATTATTTCAATTACTTATGGGAAATTCCCATATCTTTTTTGACTAGAATGAGCCTATCCTCCCCTCTTTATTCATAATTCATATTCCAAAATATCGAAACCAATCACTAATCCAAGCCCGAAATATTCGGAGGACTCTTCTGACCAAACAAGTACTTGTCAGTAAAGTTGTTTTTTTTCTTCAAATCCAAAAAATAGACTTTATTGCATAGGTTATCAATTGGGCATTAGATAAGAATGGTTGAAATACGCATTTTTCAAAAAAAAAGTTCAAATCATTTTTTCGATATGAGTGTTCTATACCGAAAACGATTTCCAAGTATTCATTTTGAACCCATTTATGTACTAACATAATAGTAGAAAGAGTACCTTACTACATTTGGACTTCAAACAATTTAGCTTTAACCATATTAATGGTCCTACGTTATTGGTTGATAGAGAATCAAAGTTTATTTACCAATGAATCGCGAAATGCTATGGTTCTTAAAGATGATTTCTTAATTTATTCAGAAGTAATTCGCAGGATCATGCACTTTTGTTTTACTAGTTAAAACGAAAAAAAGTGCAGCCGGTTCAATCCAGCCTATTCTTGAAATAAACAACTCGCACACACTCCCTTTCCAAAAAAAATCAATAGACCAAGGACTACACTTAGATTTATTGGATTTGTTGCTAAAATATCGGTATTAAACCCGAAACTCCCGGCGGAAGGCCAGTGCCCCAAGGAAAGGAAAGAATCGGTTACATTTTTCATAGGATCTCCTATTCTCTTATAGACAGAGTAATTATCGATTTGTTGTTCTTATTCTATATATTTTTCTTCTATATATTTTTCATATTCTTCCATATTTTAATATATATATTTTTTTTTTATTTTTAATATATATTTAATATATATTTAATATATATATATTTCAATTTATATATTTCAATTTTTTTCAATTGGAAATTTCTAATTCTAATAAGTCTAATAAGAACAATACTTATTAGATTAGAATTTGGTACCAAGTTTCGTGTGAATTGCGAAATATTTCCTTTGTTGCAACACTTCCTTAAAAAGGTTTCAATTGTAATAACAAGAGGGAAGGAAGAAAGCGAGTCGGTATACTCATTCCTCATCCTCAAATCAGTCCTTCCCGTGGATTATTGTCCCAATAAAAATGAATAAGTAATTGTAGGAGGGAAATCTTGCTATAATTTGAACAAGAAAGCAATAAGTCTAAAGCAAAAAAAAATTGTATTTATACGATTAAACAAAAGGATTCGCAAATAAAAGTGCTAATGCTACAACCAGTCCATAAATTGTTAAAGCTTCCATAAAAGCCAAACTCAGCAATAAAGTACCTCGTATTTTTCCCTCCGCTTCGGGTTGTCTCGCGATACCTTCTACAGCTTGGCCCGCAGCAGTACCTTGACCAACCCCAGGTCCAATAGAAGCAAGTCCAACGGCCAACCCAGCAGCAATAACGGAAGCGGCAGAAATCAATGGATTCATGATAAGTTCCTCGCACCAAAAGAAAGAAATAGTTAATGATACAATCAACCAATAAATTATAACTTAATTGTTCCATCGATACGATTTTCATCAAGTCCAAGTAACTAAGAACTCCAAATTGAAGTAATGATATTATTGAATCTGCTTCTATATCCATTTTTTAGTTCTTATCCGCGGAGTTTGTATGAATTCATACAACTTTTTGTTTTTTCATTTCTGTCTTTGTTCCGAAACATTCTTTGAATTTGAACTCTTCCGTCTTTTTCTTGATTTAATCTTTTTATTTAATTCACAGTTATAAACGAAAAGGAAGGACTTTTATTGGAATCCCTATCTAAATTCCCAGTGATAGTAGGGCGGATTAAATATATCTTTTAGCTCATATATAACTAGTTAATACCTAATTATATATATATCTTTCTTCCATAACGGAAACAAAGTATTCTTATCAAGGAAAGTTGGCTTATAACCATTACTTATATATATTACATATAGTTAGTTTAATCCCACACCCCTAAAGAACCAACTTATTTTTTTTTTCTGAATCTCATTTTTTGTAAACTCTTCTCTTCTTTTTATTTATCATTATCTCACATAGATACAATCAACCTAAATGGATGAATTCATTAGTCTCAATGATTACATAGAAATCTAAGTCTTTGGTTGATCGAAGTTCATGTAATTTATTATTCATTAATATTGTCTTTTGGTCAATCATTGAATTGAAATAAAACCGACTGAAATGGGAATCGCTCTATAATTTTTTTAATCACCTATCGTAAACAAATAAAGAATTTTTATTCAGATTATAACCTCTAAGATTGAAATTGAATGAACAAAACAATCAAGACAGTATAAAGAGAATATTCAGTTGAAGGAAGTATAAATGGGCCAAACAAATTTTAGGAAAAAGATCTTTTATTTCTTTTTTTTTTTCAATTCCCTCCTAATATCGTAATCTTTTTTACTATTCCTCTAGATCGTATGTTTTGTCTATTTATGTTCACTAAGTAGATTATCTTGAGCAAGGCATGCCTTGCGCTAAACTAACAAAGACTATTTTGAAAATTAGTTAATGATGCCCCTCTATGGATTCGCCTATATAAGCCGCAGTTAAAGTTGCAAAAATAAGGGCTTGAATACCACTTGTAAATAATCCAAGGAACATGACAGGTATAGGAACCACTGAAGGTACTAAAGAAACAAGAACAACAACTACTAATTCATCCGCTAATATATTTCCAAAAAGTCGAAAGCTAAGTGATAAAGGTTTTGTGAAATCTTCTAAAATGTTAATGGGCAAAAGGATTGGGGTTGGTTGAATGTATTTACCAAAATAACCTAATCCTTTTTTGCTAAGGCCCGCATAAAAATATGCTACTGACGTAAGTAAAGCTAACGCAACGGTAGTATTTATATCATTCGTAGGTGCAGCTAACTCTCCATGAGGTAACTGTATGATTTTCCAAGGTAAAAGCGCCCCTGACCAATTCGAAACAAAAATAAATAAAAACATAGTTCCAATAAAGGGAACCCAGGGACCATATTCCTCTCCAATTTGAGTTTTGCTCACGTCTCGAATGAATTCAAGGACATATTCAAAGAAATTCTGACCGGCAGTCGGAATGGTTTGTGGATTCCGAACAGCTACAATAACTGAACCTAATAAGAGAGCAATTACAACCCACGAAGTAATAAGTACTTGGGCATGGACTTGGAAACCCCCTATTGTCCAATAGAAATGCTGGCCTACTTCCACACCGGATATATCATATAACCCTTTTAGTGTGTTGATGGAACATGATAGAACATTCATATTGCCCTCTGAAAAAAAGAAACTTTTAAAGGAATTATTTTGATTCAATCATCTTTTTGTTTGACTTGCCCGCTCTATATTTTGGATACCAACTAATTACATAATATCCCCAGTTATTCTTATCTCCTTTGTTTTGTGCGATTCAGGAATAGTAACCGATTCCATAAATCTATGGAGTTCACAAAAAAATTAATTTATCTTATTATTAATCAAGGATTTCGTATATAGCTAGAACGGCCTTCACAAATTGCAAATACTAATTTGTTAAGAATTAATCGGATTGAAGTTATAGCGTCATCATTTGCTGGAATCGAAATATCTGCGAAATCCGGGTCGCTGTTTGTATCAATTAAACAAATCGTTGGAATTCCCAAAGTGATACATTCTCGAAGAGCTGTATATTCTTCTTGCTGATCAACGATTATTACAATATCGGGTAACCCCGTCATATATTTAATCCCGCCCAGGTATGTTTGCAAATGCGATAACTGTCTCTTCAATCGAGCCGCATCCCCTTTCGGAAGGCAATGGAGTCTCCCTGTCTTTTGTTCCATTCTCAAGTCCCTGAACTTTTGAAGTCTCGTTTCTGTAGTGGACCAATTCGTTAAAATACCGCCGAGCCACTTTTTATTGACATAATGACACCGAGCTCTCATTGCAGCCCGCGCTACTGAATCAGCTGCTTTCTTTTTTGTACCAACAATTAAGAATTGTTTTCTCCTACTTGCTGCATCAAAAACTAAATCACAAGCTTCTGATAAAAAACGAGCCGTTCTAGTAAGATTTGTAATATGAATATCTTTACGCTTTGCAGAGATATAGGGTGCCATTCGCG